AGAGGATGAATCGAAATATCGCTGCTACGCCAAAACTCGGCGCAAAGAACCAACCAGATTGCCCCAGTGGATAAATAAGGAATACGGAAACAAAAACAGCGATTGGAGCAGAGAATGAAATTGCATTATAAGGCCGCAATTGAACAGACCGAGCAAGTTCAAATTGACGTAACATGAAACCTATTAGTGCAAAAGCCCCATGGAGAGCGACAAAAGTCCACAGACCGCCTAATTGACACCAACGAGTAAAATCCCCTTGCGCTTCCGGGCCCCATAGTAGCAACAAAGAGTGTGCTAAACTATTGGCAGGGGTGGAAACTGCCGCGGTTAAGAAATTACAACCTTCCAAATAGGAACTAGCCAATCCATGGGTATACCAAGAAGTTACAAAAGTTGTCCCTGTAAACCAACCCCCTAAAGCGAAATAAGCACAAGGAAAGAGCAATAGGCCGGACCATCCTACAAAAACGAAACGGTCCCTTCGTAACCAGTCGTCCATAATATCAAATAGATCATTTTCTTCTTTAGTAACTCTACCAAGGGCTATAGTCATAGTGATCCTCCTATTCAATTACTTCAACCATTTCCGAGCACCTCATATCACTTCCAAGGCATACGATAGTTTGATTATCTGTGGACGATTTCTTTCTCGTTCAATGCCCTTTTTCAAAGGTCTCGAAGATAGAAATTTTTTATTTTTATCTATGGGGTCACAACCGAGGTCGTGGTAAATCCATGAATTTGATTCGATTAGTTTTTCTTATACTATAGAAATAAACATTTGAATTCAGCATTATTCCATGACTCCTATTTCAAAGCCTATCTTTTAAGGAAAAATGAAAATAAAAGTAACCCCTCTTTTCCCACTCGCTCTCTATTGCATGGGTGGAAGAACAAAAATTGGATTCTGAAAAAAAAAAAGAAAGATATTGAAAAAAAAAATTGACTTTCGAAATCAATTTTTATGTGTAGCGGAAAGGAGTTGCGATTTCTTCTTATTCCTATAGAACATCTAGTAACAAGAATATGAAATCGTAAATAGCGAAAAATTCTTGCCTTGCGCGGTCTAAGTCTAAGGAAATACAAAAAATCCGCTTATACAATTTCATCTACATCGAATTTATATATCAGAATAGTGGATAGAGGCATCATTCAAGGAGTCAGGTCTACTTACTTTATCTTTCTTTCCAATTTTATGGTGGGTTTGATAAGAACCCTTTTTGTTTTGTTTATAAATAATCGAAAAAAGAGTTTTTTATTTTTTATATAACCTGCTTGTTTTATTATAACAAGTCCTATATGAAAATGCCCGCTGAAGAGAAAATCTATCTGATTGTTTCTCAGCCAATATCGAATTTTAGAAAGAAAAAACAAGAATTTTCTTCTTTTTTTTATTAACATTAAGAAAAAAGAATATAATTAAAATGGAATTGGCAATATAATTTTTATGGACTTTTGAAAGAAAAAGGAAGGATTTTTTGCAATCGTTATTTCTTGCCTCTGTCATATCACGGAAACCTTTCGATTTGGAACGGGGAGAGATGGCTGAGTGGACTAAAGCGGCGGATTGCTAATCCGTTGTACAATTTTTTTGTACCGAGGGTTCGAATCCCTCTCTTTCCGCCCCCTCGGATCATTTGGGACTTTCGAATTGGAAGGAATTCTGACCCCCGGATTTTCTCATAGATAAATGTACGAAACAAATCCAATTTGTAAGAAAAAATTCCAAAAAAATTTGGATTTTTACTCCTCACGCCCAGGATTACGTCCTGGGTCATTAGATAAGAATCCAAAGATAAAGAGGGAAACAAAGAATATCACTACTGTATAAACAAAAAGTTTGAGAGTAAGCATTACATAATCTCCAAGATTTTTTTTTAAGGAATAGATTACCCGTTTTTCCTTACCACACAGATCCACTAGGATGGGTTTTGTTTATTTTTACACCTAAAAATGCAAAAATCAATTCTTGAAAAAAATTGCAAGAATTGATTTATAATAAGCACTCTTATCAATATCAAAAATTAGGTTAGGTATTGTGTGGGTACCTAAAGGTACCTGCTCAACGTAGGTGCAGGGGGTGGGGTAGAAAGGCGGATCCCAATTTATTGCTGCAGCTATACATTCAATGTAGAAGAATTAGAATTTTAGAATCGAAGGTTCATAATATAAGACTTCTCGGCTTTTATTCATTTTTAGAATTTTTTTGGAATGAATACATCATTCAATTTGGCAGACAGAACAGAGTAGTAAAGATTTCATCGAAAACTTACAGCAGCTTGCCAAACAAAGGCTAATAGAAAAAAGAGTATAGGTATGACAGGCATAAAATCCACGATTGGGTTGAAAATGGCATAAGCTTCGGGCAATTTGGCGAAGAAAAAACTAGTCGGATAAAGAACAGAATTAAAACAGATACAGGTTAAACTAAGTATATTAGGCATAACAAGCATTTCGTTCTTGTAGAGTAGATAATTGGATTTTGATTGAGTTATTTTTCTAAGGGAAAAAAGAAAAGGCGGGTTCAAAATCCTTTTTTCTTCGGACTTTCCCAAACGCAAAATACCTCCTTGTATTCGCACTCTCAAATGAGAATGGAAGAAATTCGACTTTCATATAATATCTTAATAGAATTCCATGTAATGATCAATGCATTTTTTGGATTCTATATTATCCGCATGTCTAGAATCCTAGCAAGAGAGTATCCCTCATTTTTTATGTAATTGAAGTGGGATTGACGAATAACAAATAAACATAATAGTGTTTATTAGTGTCGCATAAAACCAGAAATGGGGCGTGGCCAAGTGGTAAGGCAGCGGGTTTTGGTCCCGTTACTCGGAGGTTCGAATCCTTCCGTCCCAGATTTTTTCTGATGAAACGAAAGATGAAATCATATTGTACCCCACACGAGACAAAAGAAAGTTTATTAAAGAGAATAATTATCTCTTATGAACTCTTAGATTAGATGCATTTCTAAGCATTCTTTTTCTTTCTCAGAAAACATAATCAAGTGTCAAGTCCAGTCAAATTGAATATCTTTATTTTCATGAAAAATTGGGTCTATCAGTCACATTCAGGATATGCCCCTACTACTACTCATTACTCATATGTGTTTTGAAATTCGAACTTCTTAGATAAACTTTATGCTCCATATCCATGAAGGGGGAATTCTTACATGATACATTTGACATCTAATGTGAAAGAAAAGAAGGACCCCCTATTTATTTTTCCCGAACTAAAGAACTAAAGTAAGTAAATAAAAAGAAAATAAAGGGGGTATCCTAATTCTATATTTCATGGCCAGATTAAAGAATAGGAAGTTTTTAGTTTCAGCACAGGTCTTAAAACTTTTGACCAAGATCGGCTTGCGAAAAAAGAAAAAGGGTTTCTATTCTATGGATAGGAACTCCATTTTTGTATTTTAGATATTATCTGATTTGCAAATATCCATTTCTAAATCAATGGAATGTGAGGATTAGAGAGAAATTCATATATTCTGTCTACTCGGCTTTCGAATTAATTGAAAAAATTTTAAACTTGACGTAAAACACTGTATAAAAAATGAGACCTATCCCTTTATGATAGAGATAGATTTTTGTTGTATTATATTATTAGTAAAAAGGGCCCCTCTTTGGTTAAGCGAAAACCATCTCGATCTGCGATTCTTTAAATATCCAGAATGATCCATTCTGGTAAGGATAAGGTAAGAACTGTTCGTTGGATAGAATGGATTCAAAAAATCATACTTCTCCTGATTTTTGATTTGGAGTTGCTTCTTTTAGGTAAAAGAAAGAATGCTATAAGTAAAAGCAAAGGCCTTAATTTGACTTTACACGAAACGTGTTTTTTTTTTTACTTCATTTTTTTCCCTCTTTTGGTATTCGAGTCGAAGAAGTACGAGAATTCTATAACTACCAAAAAACTTTCAATCTTTTCATTGGAATAGTTTATTTAGTTAATAGTTTTTGTTATGGAAAAATATATTGCTAATCTAATTCTAATATAGTAATTAAATTAATTAAACTTTTTTTGAGGTTGATAGTTTATTTGTTGGAGAAGAGTCGATCCTTCGCTTCTCATTTCAGGATTGACCATCTCGAGTCCTCTGTTGAGGATGGAAATTCAATAAAAAATAAGTCTTAAGCAAACTTGTTTATTCGTCTTTTTCGAACTATGTTTCCTTTCCTTCATATGATAGAATATGGGTTTAAATAAATTGGATCTTTGCGGAGTCTTCCCCGATAAATACTTATTTCTTTTATCCATATTTCTCCATAGATAGCAAGTTTGAATTAGTATACAAAAAACTAAACTAAACCAATGACTATTCATGATCCCATCCATATTGGATCAATTCCCTATACCACTTTGCAATGAAATTAGAGGAATGTTTGTTATGGTAAAACTTCGTTTAAAACGATGTGGTAGAAAGCAACGTGCGACTTGAAGGACATGATCGATTGTGGATTTTGTTATCCATCATTTTCCATAGTAATGAAAATGCTCTTGGCTCGACATAGTCTGTTCTATTCGTCCCGAACCAAATTTGCGCTGGGTTGTTTGTAAGTAAATAGTACACGATGGAGCTCGAGAGGACAGAATTGATTTTTTATCAAGGGAAAGAATCTAGGGTTAGTGAAAACTAATAAATTAGGCCAACTTTGTCAGTCTATCCTTAATATAGAAATCGAAAGGTTAAAATAAGAAGAAAGTCCAATTTTGGAAGATTGGAAAAACTCTTTCAATTAAAAGTTTATCAGAATCAATCGCCCATATTCGATTTCTATAGAAGAGGGAAATGCTTTATCGAAGGAAATAAGAAAAAAAGGGTATGTTGCTACTCTTTTGAAAGAAAAAAGAATAGGAATTCCCGAAGTAATGTCTAAACCCAAGGATTTCACAAATCAAAGATAAAGAATTCCGGAACAAGTAAACGCGATTTTCAATTGTCTCAACAATAGAATTGGATCAGAATAAGGAATAAAAGTCAATTCGTTCGAGATGAGACAAAGAAAAGAGTTTAGAGACGACTCAAAAAATTTGGAAGGATTTTTCCTTTTAAGTCTGTCAGTCAAAATTAACCAACTTGAGTCATGAGTATAAATGAAATTTGTTTTTTCTGTAAGGAAATTAATGCAAGTCATAGTCTAATTTCTATCTACTTGTATTATAGACAGAAATTCGAATCTTTTTCTCGAGCCGTATGAGGAGAAAACCTCCTATACGTTTCTAGGGGGGGCATTGTTTAGCTACATCTATCCCAATAAGCTGTCTATCGAATCGTTGCAATTGATGTTCGATCTCGAAGAGAAGGAAGAGATCTTCGAAAAGTAGGTTTTTATGATCCGATAAAGAATCAAACTTGTTTAAATGTTCCAGCTATTCTCTATTTCCTTGAAAAGGGTGCTCAACCTACAAGAACTGTTTATGATATTTTAAGGAAGGCAGAATTCTTTAAAGAAAAAGAAGGAACTTTGAGTTAATTGAAGAACTAAATGAATAAAAAAGTAGGAGAGGATCACTAGTATCCCTCGTTGTCTAATTATTTAGACACAATTTGCCTCTTTCTTAGTCCTATTTTTGACTGGATTTATGTCGTGCCAATCCAACATAAGCCCTTATTTTATTTACTTTTTCTATCTAATTTGTTTTCTTACCATTGTATTTCCATTGACAAAGGTCTATTGAACAAATAGAATTTGTAGATAGATAGGTCTCTTTATCCTCACTCCATATTAGGTTTTTCTGTCTACACTTCGCTCAAATGATAAGGTTGTCCCTCTTGCATGTACTCTCATACAAGATTTATTTATATAAAGAAATATAAATTGCTAAAAAAATGACAATTTTGCTATCGTGATTGGGGCCGCTCCTTTTTTAACCTTAGTGAAATTTAGCCGAACCTGTTCATTTTGGCATTTGAGTGTTTTTAATGGGCGATAAAATCTTTCTTTTAATGTTTTGCTAGTTCAATGTTTTGACAGGAGCGTGCGGTGTAATTCCATTGATTTTTGGGTTTCGATCGTATCTAAGATCCTATTTTATCTGGGTTGCTAACTCAATGGTAGAGTACTCGGCTTTTAAGTGCGACTATGATCTTTTACACATTTGGATGAAGCAACAAATTCGTCCAGACTCTTGGTAGAGTCTAGAAGACCACGACTGATCCTCAAGGGTAATGAATGGAAAAAATAGCATGTCGTAATAAAATCAATTTCTTATTTTTGATTTTTGGAATGGAATAAAAAATTCCTATTTTCTGGGTCTAGTGAATAAATGGATAGAGCCTGGCTCCAATTCTGGTAAAATAAAAAGCAACGAGCTTAACTTCTTAATTGAAATGATTCCCCGATCTAATTAGACGTTAAAAATAGATTAGTGCCTGATGCGGGGAAAGGTTGGGTTTTCCTATGAACGGACCCTTGATTTTTTCTTTTTTTTTTTTAGAAATCCTAATTATTCTTGATTATAGATTGAAAAGGGATGTTATGGATTGAATGTGTAAAAGAAGCAGTATATTGATAAAGAGACTGGATTCCAAAGTCAAAAGAGCGATTGGCCTGCAAAAATAAAAGATTTGTTCTCTTTTGTAATTAGAACAAACATAAACTAATTGGATAGAAAAGGAAAAGATCTGTGGATTAGATTCCTTTTCTTTCCAGGGTTTGTATTAAAAAATGCAACACCCTGTTTTGACCATATTGCACTATGTATCATCATTTTAGAAACCGAGAAATGCTTCTTCTTTCTGATTCAAGTAGAAATACAAATGGAAAAATTGGAAGGGTATTCAGAAAAACAGAAATCTCGTCAACAATACTTCGTTTACCCACTTCTCTTTCAGGAGTATATTTATGCATTTGCCCATGATTATGGATTAAAAGGTTCCGAACCTGTGGAAATTGTTAGTTGTAATAACAAGAAATTTAGTTCACTACTTGTGAAACGTTTAATTATTCGAATGTATCAGCAGAATTTTTGGATTAACTCGGTTAATCATCCTAACCAAGATCGATTGTTGGATTACAACAATTTTTTTTATTCTGAGTTTTATTCTCAGATTCTATCTGAGGGGTTTGCGATCGTTGTAGAAATCCCATTCTCGCTACGAGAATTATCTTGTCCGAAAGAAAAAGAAACACCAAAGTTTCAGAATTTACGATCTATTCATTCAATATTTCCCTTTTTAGAAGACAAATTTTTGCATTTACATTATCTATCACATATAGAAATACCCTATCCTATCCATTTTGAAATCTTGGTTCAACTCCTTCAATACCGGATCAAAGATGTTCCATCTTTGCATTTATTGCGATTCTTTCTCAACTACTATTCGAATTGGAATAGTCTTATTACTTCAATGAAATCGATTTTTCTTTTGAAAAAAGAAAATAAAAGACTATTTCGATTCCTATATAACTCTTATGTATCAGAATATGAATTTTTCTTGTTGTTTCTTCGTAAACAATCTTCTTGCTTACCATTAACATCTTCTGGAAC